AAGGTTGGGGAGCCCCTTTCCAGAAAAAGCGGGAGCCTTGTGCATTGATTATCGGGCGCTCAACAAGGTAACCTAACTATCAAAAACAAGTATCCACTTTTATTGCAGACTTCTTCGCCCGCGCGAGATACTTCTCGAAGTTGGATCTACGGCGGGATACTACCAGGTGCGTATCGCGGAAGGAGACGAGCCAAAGACGACCTGTGTGACAAGCAAGCAACCTTACTAATAAAGGGGCCTTTTCTTGCTCGTTAGCGCCCCCCTACCCCTATTATATTAGTTAGCCCTCCTTCCTTTACTCTTGGTACCTAGACACTTTGAATCAAGGCTACGCCCCAGGTCCCTTAGTTCAAGCTCCATCCCACATCCATTTGCCCAAACGACGAATAAGCTGCGAAAGAATGAGCTCCTGTCGCAATTGAAGAAGAATATGCTGCTAGTCTTTTAGCCACAGACGCTCTTGAGTCAATCTCAGCTGTGGTCCTATCAGCTCAACCAGTTGCCGGTCTTGTTTGCGTAGTAAATGGTTTTGGCGGAATACGGTGTTTGAGAGTAAGCTGCTATTCAAAAATATGGTCTGTCTGTAAGCAATTACCTTTCCTGGCTTGCTTTAGTCGGTGACTCTATGCCCTCTGCTTTTCAGTCGAGTTGCTAAAGCACCTCTCGCCAAGACGTCTTTTCCAGTGTCGATCATCTTGCTTTCCCGAATTCGTTAGATTGCCGCCAGTTCCAGGATTGGGAGAACATAGGATTGGTAGTTGGGCTCTGCTCGCTTGGTTGGTCATTCCCTTCTGTCTTGGTTGATGGATAGGTGAGCGCATGCGGTTACTTCCGAACGAACCGGTCGATGGCAAGCTTTAGCTTAGCTGGCTAGCGGAACAGAAGATGGGTTAATGGGCTCTTAAGGCTTGGGATTTGATCCACTCGATAGGAAACGATCCTCAAAGAAGACACCTCTCCCGCTTCTGTGACTCAGCTTCATCGTACAAGGGACTTTTAGCTCATCATTCCACTTCGACTGGTAGGGGTTTTCTATTAGTGCACTTCGGTGGGAATAAGTCTTCCTCTTTTCTTTCGGAAGGAGAAAAAGATGCTTCATTTGGTTCCCTCGGATCGGTAAATCCGAATTCGTGACCCAAACTCTATCTAGTTTAGTTACATCAAAGGCGGCTGCCGAATAAAAGGGGAAACTTTGCCTGCCAGATTGCCTTCGGTAACCCTAACCCAGTTATCAAAAGAAGGCGCCAGTTCGGCTTTCAAGAGAGGGGAGCGAGCTACACATAGTGAAGCGAGTATTCGATGAACACGAAGGCTTTGATGAAAAGGAAGATTTACATTTAAAGTAGGTAAAGTAGGGCGCTTAGGCTGGCTGAAAACAGATAAAGGAGACATGTGCTTGGACGAGTTCCTCCGAGGAACGCCTTAGCGGGGTCTACTTTCTTTTGTTGACGCAGATTGGGCAGGTTGTCCTGACACTCGGCGCTCTACCTCTGGCTATGCTATTTTTCTTGGTCCCAATCTTATTTCATGGCGCGCCAAGAAAGAACCTACAGTCTCTCGTTCTAGTGCTGAGTCTGAATACCGCTCGCTTGCCTTTGCTGTTGCTGAGTCTCACTGGATTACTCAGCTACTTCGCGAGCTTTGTCTCTTTCTTCCTCACCCTGTTCAGATCTATTGTGATAACATCAGAAAACTTATATGACTGCCAATCCTGTTCATCATGCTCGCTCGAAACATATTGAAATTGACTACCATTTTGTACGGGAAAAGGTTGTCAAAGGTGACATTATTGTGCAATATATTCCCACATCCGAGCAACTTGCTGATATCTTCACGAAGGGCCTCCCCTCTGCCCAATTTCACTACCTTCGCTCCAATCTTCGCATCCTTCCACCTTGCTCCGATTGAGGGGGAGTCTTAGTGTATCTAGGTTATACTGTTAATTGTGTCGTATGTATTAGCCCAAGGGCTTAATTGTAATTTGACTTGAAGAGATCATCTATATAAATAGACATCTGATGCCCTAATTAGGGCTAAGCACTGAAATTTGTCCTAAACCAATTTCAGAAACATTTTGTTATGGTGGGGAGTGAAAACACCAATGCAGCAGAGAACGACCGTATTAATCGGAATCTACTTATATTAAGACAGACGACCGAGAAAGAAAAGAAAGGCTCCACGTTCTCCAAGTGCTTAATCTTAGCGTGCTAGCCGCTGCTTCATTTCGTTTTCGTATAGTGAGAACGCTTTCTCTTTCTTAGCGCTCCGCACCCTTGTATAGTAAGGGGAACTCTGGTTGCGCGGCTTTCTCTTATAGGGGTCTATTTTCTCTGACTTGACTCAGCTTGACCTACTTGACTCAGCGGTTAGAGTATCGCTTTCATACGGCGAGAGTCATTGGTTCAAATCCAATAGTAGGTAAAACCGGCCGAAACCCCTGCTTTTTCCAGCATGACAGCAAGCACGGACTGGCAGCAAGGATGAAACTGAATGACCAAAGCATCGGTTGCTTCCACTTGTGGCCTTCTTCGACCGCCTTGACACCTTACTTAATATCAAGGCAGCCCACATACATGAAGAGAAGAATTGGGTTTAGCGGTAATGGCATAAGCCAAAGCTAGATCACCGGAGTTTAGGCAAATGGGTACGAGAGAAAAAGGTTTTGAAATGCATCTTCCGAAACCAGATAATCAACCGAAGGAGATTCCCCTGCAAAAAGGAGATGGCTCTAGTTTCATACTAATCTTCGATCTTCGAGATTCCCCCACGGAGCGGTAAGGCATCCCAAGGAGCGAAGCGGCTCAAAGGATTGGCAATGAAGCTCAGTCTGGTCTGAGGGGATGGGCTAGGCTACTCTCCCCATACATAGGAAGAGGGGGAAGTCAAGTACCTAGATCCAAGATCACGATATCCGCTTTGGTGGTAATATCCGGCATAAAAGAAAGCACCAAAGCAAACAAAGTCGATTCTTTGTTGAGTCAACTGGCAACTGGGATTGCAGCGGATCTAGTGGTTCTCCTATTCTATGGTCTTGCTGCTGAGAGAGTAAGAATAGAAAGCAGAAGCTCGCCCGCGGGCGAAAGACAAGGGATGATTCTTCTAAGATACGAACTTGCGGAAGGAATGAAAAGGTATTCGACTAAGACGGGGACGGGTATTCCCGAAGATGCTTGACCTAAGAGATAGAGACGAGAACGAGACTAAGAAAATCAGATATTGGAGAGGAAAGAAGCAGTGCGAGTAGAGTAGAGCAGCTTGGTAGCTCGCAAGGAGCGAAGCCTGCTTGACCAACGGGAGAAGCCAACTCCGTTCCTCCAGCTTCGCTGAAGAAGCTAGGTTCCTCCTTGATGTCGTAGGTTCAAATCCTATCTCCGCACTAAGTAAGGGTTTCATTCTGCATCACTCTCCCCGTCGTTCTCGACCTCGCAAGGTTTTTGAAGCGGCCGAAGCGGGAAGTGACAATACCGCTTTTCTTCAGCACATTTTGGATGATTTGAGCGAAAACGGAGTACAAAGTTCAGCCTTTAAGGAGGCTATGAATCAAATAGGGCTGGTGGCGCAGTCCCCACTTGACCAATTTGAGATTGTCCCATTGATTCCTATGAATATCGGAAACTTCTATTTCTCATTCACAAATCCATCTTTGTTCATGCTGCTAACTCTGAGTTTTTTCCTACTTCTGATTCATTTTATTACTAAAAAGGGAGGAGGAAACTTAGTCCCAAATGCTTGGCAATCCTTGGTAGAGCTTCTTTATGATTTCGTGCTGAACCTGGTAAAGGAACAAATAGGTGGTCTTTCCGGAAATGTGAAACAAATGTTTTTCCCTTGCATCTTGGTCACTTTTCTTTTTTTGTTATTTTGTAATCTTCAGGGTATGATACCTTATAGCTTCACAGTGACAAGTCATTTTCTCATTACTTTGGCTCTCTCATTTTCTATTTTTATTGGCATTACTATAGTGGGATTTCAAAGACATGGGCTTCATTTTTTCAGCTTTTTATTACCCGCAGGAGTCCCACTGCCGTTAGCACCTTTTTTAGTACTCCTTGAGCTAATTTCTTATTGTTTTCGCGCATTAAGCTTAGGAATACGTTTATTTGCTAATATGATGGCCGGTCATAGTTTAGTAAAGATTTTAAGTGGGTTCGCTTGGACTATGCTATGTATGAATGAGATTTTCTATTTTATAGGGGCTCTTGGTCCTTTATTTATAGTTCTTGCATTAACCGGTCTGGAATTAGGTGTAGCTATATTACAAGCTTATGTTTTTACGATCTTAATCTGTATTTACTTGAATGATGCTATAAATCTCCATTAAAGTTCTTCTTTCTTTTATTTAGATTTATAATTGAACAAAAGCGAGGGATGAGAGTAGTGTTATTTAGAGCAGTTACACAGCCCCTCTCCTTGCAGTCGAGTGACTTCGCCCCTGAATGTCTTAGATAGCTGTAAGTGAAAGAAGGGTACTAAGTAGCTGGGAATGCGGCTAGCTAGTACTTACTTGTTTGTACTCCCCAGAAGCTCCAAGCCTTAACTACAATCTTCTTCGGTGCTCTTTTTTTCTTTTTAGAAAGCTTACCGGGGCTTGAGAGTCTTTATATTTATAAATGGATACACGGGTTAGACCTTCTTCTTTTCATTCTTGGTCTTATTGTTTTCGTTGAGAATGAGAAGTCATAGAAAAAAGGTCTTAGTCCTAACTCGCACAGAGAAGGATTCTAAAAAGCAAAAGAAGCGTGAGTCAAATTAATTGATATGGAGTTGATTTCCGAGGGAGGGAAAGGCAAGTAGTCAGAAGCAGGAAGCATAGGAAGCAGCAGTAAAAGCAGTCCGAAAAGCAGTGAAGGATGGCAAGGGGAGAATAAAGACTATGAATGAATGTTGAATGGGAACTGGGAGCTCCTGAGTGATTCTGCTTCACTAAAGGGTCAGAAACTCGATATCAGTGTTTCATTGTCGCGGTCCGGGATCCCCCGAATCATTCCCAAGATCCATCGTCATAGAATGAAGATGCGGGGTGATAGTTTGACTATCTTGTCAAACTCTATCTCTCTTGGATTTTTAACAAAGGAAAGCCCCCTACCCTAATGCCATTTGATTGATTAAAGTTCCGTGCTGAGGCGTTCCTCGGCATCGTCGTCGAGCTGCCGAGAGAGATCCTCTATAAGTCAGTCTCTCTACGTAACCCCAATCGGGAGCTCTCAACTAACATCCATCTTACCATACCAATCAATCTGATAACAGCTCACCGGAAAACCTTCCGGAAAGCCTAACCAGACTGAGAAAGGCATAGGTTTTGATTCCTGGAGAGAGAGCGACAAGAATGAAACCAGTGACGATTGGTTTTTGGGTTAATGTTACAAGGCTGACAGGAATACCTCCGGTAACCAGCCCCTCTTAGTCTCAAATAGGTCTGAATGTTATCACACCCTATTTGTTTGCTTCATCGCCGGCATTAGAGCCACAGCGAACCGACCTACTGCTATCACTAAACTAGACAAAATTACGTAGTAATTCTTCGGGCACTACACAGTATTGAGGTTCCGGCTGAGTTCCACCAATGGACGCCCCAGTTAGCTGATCTACGACCACCCTAGTGTTGCGCAGTATGCGTATTGGTTGATCTCTTGAAGGATATGCCCAATCGTATTTGGCTGGGGATGGGAAAGTTTGGGCGCTGGCAACGAATCATTTACGAAAATCCCCCGATCTAAATCCTTCTTGTCGTATGAGAGGCTACAGCCTAGATGAATGCAACGCCAAACCTGTTTTAAATAAAGGCAAAGAACCTGTTAATTAGCACGGAACTACAACAATCCACAATGGTTTCTTCCAAGTCAACTCAGAAGTTGTTACTCACTCATCAAACCAAGAAAGCGTGTATAGCTCATCAAACCAAGAAAGCGAGTATAAGCTCATCAAACCAAGAAAGCTAGGCTCTTTCTTTGTTGCAGTTGGGCAAGCTTATCTGTTTCAAGCTAACCCATTACCTTCTGGGTGGAATTGCCACAACATGGGCGTTCTTCTTAGCAAGAATTATTGCAGTAGGATAATGGCTAGGAGGATTTGAAAGGCATTATGGCATTAAGATTTCCAAGGTTTAGCCAAGGCTTAGCTCAGGACCCCACTACTCGTCATTTTGTTTTGGATTGCTACCCCACAAGTCGTCAGCTCGTTCTTGACAGATCCGATCGGGTGTTCATAATCTGGAGTAAAAGGATTCGAACCTTTGCATGCCGGTACCAAAAACCGGTGCCTTACCACTTGGCTATACTCCATACGGCCTCTGAGTTTTGGACGGTAAGGGGGAAGGGAGAAGCAGGGCGGGGTTGCGCGCGAGCCATGCAAGAACGCGGGAATATAGCAAGTAAGCAGCAAGGTTCTTTAGGACCGACTACAACAAGCTCGCGACTCTCATAGAAAGAAAGGGTAAGCTCTCTGCTCTATTTGCTCGCAATGCTATACCTATCAAAGTTGGCGAACGCTTCTGTAACCTTAGACTCGTTACGCTCTTCGACTGAACTCGTTGGCTCCGCGTCCACCGAAAGTCGGTAACCTTCGTCACCGTCAGCATTTGGTACTCTCTCGATAGCTTCAATAGTTCACTGAAAGCCTTTGGTGTAATGAACCGCAAGCCCTTCTGAAAGAAAGAATAAGAAAAAGGCTTGGTTGCGGGAACCGACGGTGACGAAGCGGGCCGATGCGGCCGTTTCCCGGGAACCGGAAGGTTGCAAGGTTCCCGGGAAACGACGTTCCCTTTGTAAGGTAGGCCTTTTGATAACTAATTAGAGTTGACATGAAATGGATCACGGGAAAAGACGTATCCGATGAATGAATGATTCAATCCCTTCCCACTCACACGGGTTCTTCTATTGAAGGGCTTCCCCTTCTTCTATGTGAGGTGGGGAAGGTCAGAGCGGAACCTAGATAGAACGCGGAGCGCCGGCCCCTTAGCCGATACAGTTACCATGCTTACCAGCTCTTACCATTGCCGCTTCTAGATGGGAGGTAGGCGAAGGTAGCTTGCTCGAGGAACGCCTAGGCTACCTCCACTCCACATGTTATTCGCGAAGAAAAGGGAGGAACCCGGTTCTTCGCTTAGTAGAGCTACCGGCCGGCGTACGACGACCGCTTCTTGTTCTCGCCCAGCCGCTTCTTTTGATTTGATTATTATTTGAAATCCTAGACTAAAGAAGAAGCTCCAGAATCCGCGCGGGGCAAAATCTGCAGCAGGAGAAGAAAGAGGGTCCAGGTCAATTTGATAATGAAGCGAAGGTCCCCCTTACTCCCTATTCCCTCTTAAAGCTTTATAAAGCTGGGCGGTTGGTTAAGAACTACTGACTGTAAACCATAGATAGCAGTTACAGTCACTCAATTGAAATGTTCGCCTTTGGAATGAAGATGGATGAGCAGGGGAGTTTTCACTCCTACGTGGTATTCTCTTCCAACAAGGGTTACGGCTAAAACACCGCTTACTTTTCAAAGACAAACTGCTCCTAAACCAAGCCTGAACACGTTTCCAGTTGTTGATCGACGCGTGTCGTGATCACCAGCATAGTCGGCGTCACAATAGCCAACTATCTTACACTGTTCTCCTTTCTTATACAGAAGACCATAGTCAAGGAGGAACCCCTTTCATGTACCTCAATATTCGTCGAAAGTGAGGTTTCTTTGGATTTTGCATGAATCGACTAACCACTCCAACTGCATATGCGATGTAGGGCCTTGTCAGGGTTAGCGCTTGTGCTAAGCGATAAGAATTCGTTCTGGAATGCCGGCGCGGACTGAAGGATGATGTTTATTAGCCAGACAAATCCTTAATTCGAAAGACGACAATCAAAGCATCACGACTCGTGGAGCATTCATTCCTAAAAGGTGTAAACCTGTGAGATCGGTAGACAACCCGTAAAAGGAAGCCGCTAGGCATCAAGCCCTATTATCTTACACCTAGGGAGGGTGGCCGTTGTTGGGTTTTTCTCAATTAGAGTCGCAAGGAGTTTGCTGCTCGTTGGTAGTGGAATGCTGACTAACCGTCTCCGTCCCCCTATGATGAGAAAAAGCTTTCCGAGTGGACGAGGACCGATCTTCTCTTTCTTTAGTCTTGCTCGTCTTATGGCATTAGCCTTTGCGGATTCCTTAATCCGCGGGACAGCTGTCTCGGCACATGTCAATCCTTATGTCCCCAGCGAGCAGGTCAAGGTACTCTATGTTGCTGCTTGCCTTTATCTTCCAGTCTGCCAAGCAAGCTTGTTTATTCTATGTTATTGATAAATCGCTATTTCCCCCAAACCGCTAGTTTTCTCATACGACTCAGAACTTCTCACGTTGTTCTGTCTCCAAACAGAGAGCTCATAGGCCTTATTCTTTGGATAAAAGTAGCGACGAGCCGACTACTACGACCACATGCGCATCTAGCGCAGTGGCTTGTCACTTCGTACCTTGACCATCTTCCGAAGTTCTAAATAATCTACTGATCAAACGCTGTAGGGGCGGACTGCTCTACATTCAGCCACGCCACAGTGACCCCCCGAAGCGATCTGCCTCATTGCAGGACGAAATCCGGCAGCCAATTGCTGGCTCTGAATAACCAGCCCAGCAAGAAGTTCAATTCTTCCATAACATAACGGGGCGGGGTTGCGCGCGAGCCGAGTGACGTAGATGCACAAGAGTACTTCGCGCCACAACCATTTCTTTTTTATACGTTCTACGGACCGATGCCTGCTGCTTCATCTGGTAGAAAAGAATCATAGATATGCCGGTCATTAGAAGGAAGAACCACCATAAAAAGATTCCTCGTGTATCATCTGTAGCAAAACTATGAACGGGAGCTAGCAATCCGGACCGTATTGAAAAGGTTCCTAAGACACAGCATGGAAAAGTCACAATATTAAGAAACGAGGTCCAAGAATGAAGAAGGGGTAAAATTACAGAATGAATACGAGCTGTGGCTAATACCCGAGGCATAAAAGAAGCATTTTCTACGGGATCCCGAAACCACCAGCCACCCCGACCTAATTCATGATAAGCCCACCAACTTCCTGGCAAGATGCCTACGGTTAAAAACCACCAACATGTCAAGATCCAAATTCGAATTGGTTCCTGGTCCTGATCAGAGACCACTGTGTTCGCGCCGGCGGTCCAACAAAGAGGCGAAGTAGTGGTCTCTTTCTTTCCATTACGAACGACACGCTTCGCCTGCTCCCTCCCCGTGTCCACTAGCGCTCCTGCCCAGAGCAAAGAAACTACCTTTTTCGTAGATGAATTAGGTTCAAGTTGATGTTTTTCACAACTCTTTCATAACATGAAGTAGATCTTATGTCCGGGCAGTTCAAAATTCTCTGCAGTGACCTGACAGAGAGAAAGGCTGTACGCGAATCGGGGCTAAAGGCGGCCCACTTAATGGCTTCCCTTTGTTCCAAAATGGAGGACGAAAGGTAGCCATCGCTACGTAGAGCGTCCTGTAGCTTCACTTCAATATCAAATTGAAGATCCGGTATTCAAAAGTCTTCCTTGGTTCCACCCTCACATTCATGAAAGAGATTGCCGAAAAGGGCTTTATGCAAGCAGAAAAACGACCTTTTTGACAATTCACAAGTTGTAGCTTGACCCCGGTTCGGGACTTCCCAAGTCACTCCTATAAAGATCCCCGGTTCTACCTCCTTCTGCAAGAGTGATCTATCCCGTCAATCCCACCCGCGAGCTATACATTCTAACCTTCTTTGCCTAGCAAGATACGTCTAGTTCTCCCTCCGCTTGCCTATCTCGGTAGGAAATTTGAACAGTCTCCGATTTCAAAGGAATTCCTCGGCAAGAGCTATACCTTCAGGAACCGGAGCAATAACTGCTATAAAGGAAGGCGTTATAGGACAGAGGTGGCGATGAAGATCATGGAATCATAACAGCACAGAAAGCTCCGAACTACTTCCGCTTGAGGTTGGTCGTAGATGAACCCAATAGATTGACTATCTTCAAAAGTAGCCGCTAGAGCTATTAACTATCGGTATTACAGAAGAAGCTAAAGAAGAGCTCTGATAAAAATAGAATTAAGAGTAAGATCAAAGCTCCCGGGGATCAAATCTCCTAGGTAGGTGTGGCTCGTTGAGACCTGAAGGTTCCCGTCGGCCAAGGGCGTAAGAGGAGCATGCTTTTCTTCGTCGTCAGCTAGCGGGCGCAAGCAGAGTGGGACCTTCTCCGATAGTCTCTTTCATCATAATATGTGAAGGCTTTCCCGCTCGATGCTTTCTTAATGTCATAGTTTATATCAAGATGAAAGGGAAAGACAATAAGAAAGATTCAAAGGTTTTTTTTACCTAGATAGTCTTTTATGTAGTAGACTTTCTCGAGGAACGCCAGTCTCTCGACTGAGAGGAACGCCTGGTAGGTGGTGAAGGACGAGAAAGATACCTGGACGGAGATGTGAATTAGATATAAACCTTCTCATCACTAAATCGATCAAGTACTTACCTGAGAGTGAGAGAGGTCATATTAGTATTCTCTGTATATTCTCATAGTGACTTTGAAAGCACTCTAAGTCCCGTGCGACTAAGAATAAGAAGAGGTGATAGCCCGACTGCTTGATTCCGATTTACTACAAGTTTGCAACTAAAGCCACAGAGGAAAGGTTAATTCCTTGTAGGGAAGTTGATAGGCATTTTCTATCTTCCTGAGCATACGCTCATTCTTTCTCTTATATACGCTAATTCTTTCAAAGGCCTATTTGATAGCTTCAAACGCTTGTTCTTATCTTTATCATACGAAGAAATATCGATCGTCAAAATGGCATAACTATCTCTTTCTCTTTACTAGGAGCTGCTTGCCCAGTCATAAAGCTAGGATCAGTCTCTGTCCACTCTAAGGAAGCCCCGTCTCAGGCGAAGGTGGGAAATAAACAAACAGTTGTTACGTCGCCTTCGATTAAATCGGTAAACAAACAGGGGGAACTCTGATTCTCGTACAATCAACATTTTCTTGTTTAATTCCGTCACAAAACCCCGTGTTTTTTCGATGAATCACTAGTAACAGGAAGATTAGGTAGTTGGTTAGGGGGAGCTAATTGGCAATGAACATAGGAATGGCAACCGGGGAAGAACCCCACATTACTACCTATCACATGCACGAACGGGGGCAGGGCAGCAGAGCAACACTTCACGCACTATCATGACAACTTGTTCCCAGCGAACGAAGAGAAGGAATACTTATTAGTAATGACAGGAATGACAGCAAGCAAACAGCCGGGAACTTGAAGAACGCCTCCGCTGCTAACGCCCTTACCTCATCATGTCACTTATTCCCGTCGAACAAACAGGGATATTCTTTAGAGAATGCGCAGAGCAGCTTAGCCGCTCCATCGTGCCTTACCTCAGTACACGCTACGCGCAACGCGTCAGGCACTCACTCACTACAATACATGCAGGAACAGCAATCACAACTAAAAGCAACTAGCTGGCTTGCTCATGCAACCTATTATTCCCATCCGAACAGAGAGAGGAAGAGTGACTCTTATAATGACAGGAATGAAAGGAGTGACTTAGCTGCACTTGCAAATACAGCAGTACTCCGCAGGCAAACAGCTGACCTATCATGCCTATTACGAACAAGGAGAGGTACTTTAGTAACTCGATTGAAAGGAGAGGTACGGATCGAGCGTAGCTTTTGAAAGCAAAAAGGATTCAATCCGCCTTGCAGCAAATACACAGATGTTCTTCCCTCTCCGTCGAGTACCTTCCGTCCTTCATCAAATACTTAATGAGTTCGCCCAGAAAGAGGGGGAAGCTTGTTCTGTCGACCTTTGCATCAATTCCCTCTTTTAGTGTTAGCAAGTCTTCTCCCATGCTGTTCATTGACTCCCTTTGTCGTGTTCCTCTTGCTATCGCAGGCTGAGGTGGACTGGAGTTTTTTCGTGAACCAACGAGTTCAGTCGTGTTGCGTAACGAGTCTAAGGGAGTGGAGTATACTTTTTCTATGATATAAAACAAATAATATACTAGGTGAATCAGCAGTTCTCCTCGCCTACTCTATAGTTCTAGTCCGCCTACCGAACGGAGGAAACAGAGATTCTACCACATTGCTTCGAGACTGGAAGGAATGTCAGTCATAAATAATGAAATCCATATAACTCTACTCCGGGTTGTGAGAACATCGTGCCTGTTGCGATTGTGCGGCTTTCCGCATGGCTGGAGACCCCCTATGAACAAACAGTAGGGTGGTTGTAGGAGAACCCCGACTCCCTAATGCAAGATAGAGCTCTTAGGGTGCGTTTCGTTCCAGCAACAGTAGTATACGGTTCAAAACGCCTTGTTCCATCCGGCGCGAATCCCCTCCATCACTAGTAAAGTGGAGGTGTTATTTGTATTGCAATAATGAATAAATGTACGAACACAAATAATGAGCAGACCTGCCCACGTTTATATGTGGATTCATTTAATAATATATTATTTTTTTAATAAAGAAGCGCTTTGAGGCAGGTTGTGTTTCTCGGTTGATGGATGGAGTTCCATTGTCCCATGAGAACTCTTAGCTACTGAGATACGATAAGAGAAAATGCACTTTTCCATCTATATAAAGAGAAAGTTTTGGATTCCTACTGTCCTCTTACGAAGGAAAATTGGATTTATTACTTTTCCATCTATATAAAATGAAAAGAAAGATTTGTGTTTAGCTCGCCTACACAAGCCAGGGATTCTACTTGACTTTTCAGATGTTGCTTATCCAGGCTTGGTGGTAAGGGGATGGGTTAAGCCAGCTCGTGACAAAAGTACCTCTCGGACGAGTTTTCTCGATTACAAGATCGAGTTCTCAAAAATGAATAAATGCGTACAGATATAGATAAAGTGTGCAGTGAGGGATCTTTATAGGTAACCAGTCTTTACTTAACTCGACCCAAGTAATGCCCAAAGACTCCCATGCTTTTCTTGGTTGGACCAACCGGCACCGGCAATTTCCGACGAGTCTTTCAGAATTTGAAGAGCAAGAAGCGGAACTACAAGAAAGCTTTCTTTATCTTTATGGATAACCAATCCATTTTCAAATATAGTTGGGAGACTTTACCCAAGAAATGGGTCAAAAAAATGGAAAGATCGGAACATGGGAATAGATCTGATACCAATACGGACTACCTATTTCAATTGTTGTGCTTTCTCAAATTGCATACCTATACAAGGGTTCAAGTTTCGATCGATATTTGCGGAGTTGATCATCCCTCCCGAAAACGAAGATTTGAAGTGGTCTATAATTTACTGAGTACTCGGTATAACTCACGCATTCGTGTACAAACCAGTGCAGACGAAGTAACACGAATATCTCCGGTAGTAAGTCTATTTCCATCAGCCGGCCGGTGGGAGCGAGAAGTTTGGGATATGTTTGGTGTTTCTTTCATCAATCATCCGGATCTACGCCGTATATCAACAGATTATGGTTTCGAGGGTCATCCATTACGAAAAGACCTTCCTCTGAGTGGATATGTGGAAGTACGCTATGATGATCCAGAGAAACGTGTGGTTTCTGAACCCATTGAGATGACCCAAGAATTTCGCTATTTCGATTTTGCTAGTCCTTGGGAACAGCGTAGCGACGGATAATTCAGAATCAGAATAGGTCCACCAGTCCAGGGGACAAATCAATAGGAAATGCTATTTGCTTTGTAAGAAGACTTCTATGAAAGTCTTTCAAAAGAGAATTGCTTCTATCAAGATAGCCGCCTTGTCAGAAGTCCTTCTCCAAGCAGTTTATGCGCTTAAACCCTCGCCGTAGAATCCTTTAACCGAGATGAATTGCTAAGCTTCTCATATTCGTTCGATAAAGTGAATCCACAGAATCTATCCTCACCTATCCTTATGCTTTTCTCACAGATTCAACAACAAAATGTTTCTCTTCGGGGATCGATGAAAGGCTAATCCGATTTCTCTTTCCCGGCCGCCCTTGCTCTTTCTTTCTTGAAAGGTGTCTGGTGCTTGTTCTAGCAGCTGACAATCAAGGACTGAGCATGGTTTAGGACCAAGGGGGAAATTTAGAGACTGAGAGCAAGGATTCTTTTTTAGTAGGAACAAGAAGAACATCACTAACTGGTATTCTACCTTCTGTGGTAGCAAGAGTTGTTGAACCGACATGAGAAATAGGAAGATAAGCACCATCTCCAACCATACTTCTGAGCCATTGTAAACTAGAGACTGTTGTCATTTTTGAACTGAATCCGTGACATGAGTGGAGGAGAAAATGCTCTACTGAGCTAACGGTGGAGGAAGGGCAGCTAGAAGCCCGGTAGCAAAGCAAGGCAAAGCAGATCCAAAAGAAGAAGGAAGTCGAACTTTCGTTCGAACTACAGTATTTATTATTATATTTAGGTAATTAGAAATATCGTAAGATAAGAAAGAATTGACAAGCGGATAAGTTTTCTAGTTGGCGCAGTTGGAAGTTGCTTGGGAGGATCTGTGCTGGTTGGTAGACTTGCTAGAGTGGTTGCTTTTGGTTGACATAGATCCATAGGTATGTGCTCGCAGTCGTCTCATAGAGCACTGCGGAAATCGAAGTCAAGGGGTAAGGTGTAGTCAGCTTCCCCGCTCACGTTTCGGGTTGCTAAGGTCAGATTCTTGAAACAACAGTCCTAGGAGGGCCGATTGATTGACCGAGATGGGAATCAATGCCTAGTCAAATCAAAGTCAAGTAGGGGCGAAGCCGTTGCTTGTTTGCTCCTTCGTATAGGTTCCGTGTAGGCGTCTTTCCATACGATCAATTGAATATTGGAAAAATCAAATCCGGTGGGTTTTTATCGTGAGCTCCTTTCGCGAGTCGAGGAACGCCAGTTAGTCGACTAAAAGGTCTGCAAGCCTTGTCTCGCCATTATTATAATGGCGGGAACCATATTCCTTTTCCCTTTCAAACTCAAAAGGAAAAAGATGCTATCTATTCCATTATGTGGCAATACCGCCGCGAGGAGTAGAGTGAGTCCATGCTTCCTAATTTTCTGACTGAAAAGTCTTTTGGCTCGATGCGCTTAACGAA